GAATGCCGTCGCCTATTGTCACTAAGAAACTGAAAGAGAAAGAAACCTCAGAAACGGAAGAAAGCGATGTAGAAACAACTTACGAAATGAAGGAGACTAAACAGGAACAAGAGGGATCCACCGAAGAAAACCTTTGTTCGGAAGAAAAGGAGGATCTGGACAAAATAAGGGTTGAAAAAACTTTTGTCTCTTTTCTTTTCGATTATAAACGATGGAATCGTCCATTACGATATATAAAAAATTCTAAATTAAGGATGAATTTCACTTGAAAGAGGCACGCTATCAAGATAGCCCGGTTTACGAAGATTATGATCTGGAGACCCATCAAGAAAATTGGGAATTGGGAAGACTGAAAGAAGAGAAAAAGAAAAGAATAAATATAAATAAAAAGATTGATACATAAGAAAAATACAAGAATAAATAAGATGAGATTCGCCCACCTCCCGTATATTTTATCCCTTCGCCCATAAAGAAACTTGCAACACCAATCCCATTTAGAATTCCATCAATTATATATTTATCAAAAAACTGAGTTACCTCGGCTAAACCTCTTATACTCATGGTGAAAATCCCAGTATAAAAAATATCTATATAACCACGATTATATGACCAATTGTATATCATACCTTTTATTTTGTCCAGAATAATTCTTTTAGGACCTCTTTTGAAAAAGAAATTAATTAAGCCCAAATTTTTGAAAGATGAATAAATAGATCCATAAAAAAGAGATGCTATCAATAGTCCAAAAAGAGCTATACTTACTGAAAAAAAAGCATTTGAAAAAAATCCATACCAATCCTCAGAAGAATTCAATTTCTGATGAAAAAGGGTTGTCGATGGAGTTAACCATTTCGATAATAGATCCAAATCTATTGCTCCTCCGTTAAAAGAAATTCCTATTGATCCAATGAACAAAGTTAATAGTACTAATACAAGGAGAGGAAATAACATAGTATTGCTCGATTCGTGAGGATACATATAAGTGTATCTATTTCTAAAGTAAGTACTAAAGTCTCGTATCTTACTTCTTACATTCTTGTCAATCTTAGATATATTTTTTTCAAAAAATAAATTACTATTGACTTTCTTAAGTGTCCCTTTTCCCCATAGAGATATTGAATAAAACGAGCTCTTTTTTGTACTACTAAGACTATTATAATCTTGAAAATGAATGCGCAAAAACCCATCAAAGGTAAGTAAGTACATCCTAAACATATAAAATGCGGTTAATCCTGTTGTGAACCAAGCTATTAGTGCGAAAATTGGTGAGTACAACCAACTATCGTGAAGAATTTCATCTTTGGACCAAAAACAAGCAAGAGGCGGAATACCACAAAGAGAAAGTGTACCTAAAAAAAAAGTAATTTTTGTAATTGGAACATATTTTGTTAAACCTCCCATAAGAACCATATTCTGACTTTTCTCTGGTGAATATCCAACAATAGGTTCCATTGAATGAATAATGGATCCGGATCCCAAAAACAATAAAGCTTTAGAATAGGCATGGGTGATCAAATGAAATAAAGCAGCTCGATAAGAACCTATACCTAGAGCTAACATAATATAACCCAATTGAGACATTGTAGAATAAGCTAAACTTCTTTTAATGTCTCTTTGGGCAAGGGCTAAAGTAGCTCCTAAAAGTACTGTTATTATACCTACTAAACAAATGAGATTCATTATGTAAGGTATAACTATGAAAAGAGGAAGAAGCCGAGCTACAAGAAAAATCCCTGCTGCTACCATAGTAGCAGCGTGTATAAGAGCCGAAATAGGAGTGGGGCCTTCCATGGCATCAGGTAACCATACGTGAAGGGGGAATTGTGCGGATTTAGCAACTGCACCGACAAATAATAAAAAGGCACATAAAGTAGCAAATAAAGAATTGACCCCATTATTATGGATCAAGGTATTCACTATTTGGAACAAATCCCGAAATTCGAAACTACCAGTTATCCAATAAAATCCTAAAGTCCCTAATAATAAACCAAAATCTCCTATACGATTAGTTACAAAAGCTTTTTGACAAGCACTTGCTGCAACGGGTCGTGTGAACCAAAAACCTATCAATAAATACGAACACATTCCCACTAGTTCCCAAAAAATATAAATTTGTATCAAATTGGAACTAGTAACTAATCCCAACATTGAAGCATTGGAAAAACTCATATGAGCAAAAAATCGCAAATATCCTTGGTCGTGAGACATATAATTGTCACTATAAATAAAAACCAGGATTCCAACAGTAGTAATTAGTATTGACATAATAGAAGTAAGTGGATCGATCAAGTGTCCGAACTCTAATAAAAAATCATTATTGATGGTCCAAGACCATAGATATTGATAGGTCAAACTTCCATTTATTTGCTGAATAGACAGATTGGCCGAAAACCATATAGCTATACTTAGTAGTAAAACACTTAGGAAAGCCCACATACGACGAAGATCTTTTGTTGCTGTCGGAATAAGTAGAAGTCCAAATCCTATTGACATAGTAACTGGGAGCGGAAAAAGGGGTATTATCCATGCATATTTATATGTATATTCCATAAGAAACTAAATTTTTCTTTTTTCTTCTAATTGTTTCCAATTCACCAATTCTGATCTCTTTTGAAAAGAACAAAAAAATAAGAAAAATATCAAATACAAAAATACAAACATTGGAATTAAGACTTTTTGTTTTATTAAATATTTTAAATAAGAGTTGCAATAGGTTGGTCATATATCAAATAATATGATCAAATATTTAGTCAAGTTTATTACTTAGTAATTAATTAACTTAAAACTATCGAAAAGAAAGATATTTTTGAAATAATATGACATCATATGAGATTTTGAATAATTGGATTTTACCTTTACATTATATTCTAATTATGTAAAATTATGTAATTTATAGAATTTATAGACATATTATATATTTCTAGATTTAAGATAGATTTATTAGAAAGTTCAGTTACAGATTTCTTTAACTCTTTCTATTTATATATTTTATATTTATTTAGACTATATAACTATATACTTTATAACTTTTTAGTTTACTTTTACTATTTAGATAAATTAGATAAATAGACTATTCTTCATATTAAATATGAATATTCGCAATATTGTATATATGATTATATGACTCTAATATTTTAATATATATTCTATATTAAATACTATGAATATAGAATATAGTTATAGTATAATAATGTAGAATAATATATTCTAGTATAATAATCTAGAATATAGTAAAATTACATTACTTTTTTTGTATATTCTTTTTGTATATATTCTTTATATAAAACAATAACAATAAATATAAAATACCTATGTAATTATTACATTATGCAAATATAAGAATGAAGATAGAAAGTTGAAATTTATTTGTCTATGAAAATAGAATCCTTTTCGAATATTTTTATTTTCTTATTTATTTTCTTTTATTCTTTTTTTTCTATTTGTATGTTATGATATTATTGAGGAAAATTTGAGATTTATAGAATTAAGTATAGATAATGACTAAGAAAAAGTAATTTATTTTGAACAATATATGTCTTTCACATACAACGATAAAAAGGAGTCACCTACCTTTTGAATGGCAGTTCCAAAAAAACGTACTTCTATGTCAAAAAAACATATTCGTAGAAATCTTTGGAAAAAAAAAGGATCTTTAGAGGCAGTAAAAGCTTTTTCTTTAGCTAAATCTATTTCCACCGGACAGTCAAAAAGTTTTTTTGTGCGACAAAAAAAAGTCTTGGAAAAATCTTAATTGACATGTTTCAAAGAACTTCCAAATTTCCATATTTCCATTTTTTAATTGGAAGACAAACGATTCAATTTTACTAATGTATTGTATTTGTATTTCACTTCTCCTTATTAGTTAGAGCTAGGTAATATGAAAAATCAGCATCTTTCTTTCTACTTGATTCAAAGTACTCAGTATTGTGTATTTTCTTTTTTTTATCATTTTTTTTTTCTTTTTTATAGTCTTTCTATATTTCTATTATATTTATATTCTATTTATCAAAATTTATATTGATTTATATTGAATTCGTGAGATGGTTTTTTCTTTCTTATGAATTGTGCTTTTCAAAATAGAAAAGCACAATTACGATAGACAAAGAAAAATCTGAATATTTCATTATACTTTATACTAAAGTGTTGGGTCTCAAATGGGTCTCAAAATCGTTAGAAAAAATTATGAATTTTATACCCCGACTGAGAACGAAGCTTTTGAGTTCTGGCTGTTCTGGATAAACAAGAGCTAGGTTTCTAGTACGGAAAAGTTCATTATTAAAACTGAACTTACGAAGATGAAGATACTAATTAAGTATTATTGATATTGAACATTTTCATATGAATGGAAATGCATCTTTATTCATTGTTTCTTAAACTATATTGAATCATAGACAATTCAACATGAATTTCCTATTATTATTCAATTATTTCATATTTAGGGTAAGCCGCCATGGTGAAATTGGTAGACACGCTGCTCTTAGGAAGCAGTGCTAGAGCATCTCGGTTCGAGTCCGAGTGGCGGCATATATAATTATTAATAATATAGACACAATAGATCTAATAGAATAGAAGATATTTAAAATCTTCTATCTTAGATTTTATTTTTTTATTTAATCCTCTCCCCGATTTCAATTATTTAAAAGGGACTCTTATTTATGATATTTGCGACCTTAGAACATATATTAACTCATATTTCCTTTTCGATCATCTCAATTGTGATTCTAATTCATTTGATGAACTTATTAGTCGACGAAATCGAAGGATTACGTAATTCGTCAGAAAAAGGGATGATAGCTACTTTTTTCTCTATAACAGGATTTTTAGTTATTCGTTGGATTTCTTCGGAACATTTTCCCTTAAGTAATTTATACGAATCATTAATCTTCCTTTCATGGAGTTTATCCATTATTCATATGATTCCGTATCTTGGCAATCATAAAAATGATTTAAGTGCAATAACTGCACCAAGTGCCATTTTTACCCAAGGTTTCGCCACGTCAGGTCTTTCAAATGAAATGCATCAACCCGCAATATTAGTACCTGCTCTACAATCTCAGTGGTTAATGATGCATGTTAGTATGATGCTATTGAGCTATGCAGCTCTTTTATGCGGATCATTATTATCAATTGCTCTTATAGTTATTACATTTCAAAAAAAAATCGATTTTTTCAAGAATTTTTTAAGTTTCAGGAAGTCGTTTTTCTTTGGTAATATGGAATATTTGAACGAAAAAGGAAGTGTATTAAAAAATACTTTTTTCCTCTCATTTCAAAATTTTTACAAATATCAATTAATTCAGCGTTTAGATTATTGGAGTTATCGTGTCATTAGTTTAGGGTTTACCTTTTTAACCATAGGCATTCTTTCTGGAGCAGTATGGGCTAATGAAGCATGGGGTTCTTATTGGAATTGGGACCCTAAGGAAACTTGGGCATTTATTACTTGGACCATATTTGCAATTTATTTACATACTAGAACAAATTCAAAATTGCAAGATCAAGGCACGAATTCGGCATTTGTAGCTTCTATAGGATTTCTCCTAATTTGGATATGCTATTTTGGGATTAATCTATTAGGAATCGGGTTCCATAGTTATGGTTCATTCCAATTGATATCTAATTGAATAAAATAAACTACATGAAGAATACATAAAAAAATCGTCTGATACACAATGAATTTTTGTGCGAGTTTTTGAGAACCTTTTGAATAATTCCTCTATTTAAACGGTTCTCAAAAACTTTAGATGTATCTCATTACAATTCTAATTCACCTTTCCCTTTTTTTCATTGTACAACGAAGAATTGTGAAAATATGAAAGTCAAAGAATTCTAAGACTTTCTTTTCAATTAATGAATTTTATTTCATTTATTATTGAATCTAAAAAAAGAATTAGTATCTATAAAAATAATTAGATACTAGAACTTGTACCTTGTCAACCGATAACGGGAGAACGAAATCAGGATAAATACCAATTCCTATTACAGGTAAAAAGATACAGATCGAAACAAAGAGTTCTCGTGGTCCAGAATCAAAAAAATTCGAGTTTGGAATATTGAATAGCTTGTATCCATAGAAAATCTGACGTAACATAGATAATAAAAAAATAGGAGTTATTATCATTCCGATTGCCATTACAAAAGTAATGAACATTTTTGGCATGAAAAGATATTTTGGGCTGGTAATTATTCCAAAAAAGACTAATAATTCTGCAACAAAACCACTCATTCCTGGCAATGCAAGAGAAGCCATCGAGAAACTACTAAACATGGTAAATATTTTTGGCATTGGGATAGATATCCCCCCCATCTCTTCGAGATAAACAAAACGTATTCTATCACAACTTGTTCCTGCTAAGAAAAAAAGTGCAGCACCAATCAATCCATGAGATATTATTTGTAAAATGGCTCCATTAAGTCCCATGCCAGTTATAGAACCAATCCCTATAATTATGAAACCCATGTGAGATACGGAAGAATAGGCAATACGTTTTTTTAAATTGCGTTGACCGAGAGAGGTTGAAGCTGCATAAATGATTTGTATTATTCCTACTATAACCAACCAGGGAGATAATCTAGAATGAGCGTGAGCTAATAATTCCATATTGATCCGAATCAATCCATATGCTCCCATCTTTAATAAGATTCCAGCTAAAAGCATACATGTACTGTAATGTGCTTCCCCGTGAGTATCTGGTAACCATGTATGTAGGGGTATCATCGGCGATTTGACAGCATAAGCAATAAGAAAACCAAAATAGAGTATTATTTCCAATGCTGCGGGATACGATTGATTAGCTAATTTTTCTAAATCTAATGTTGGTTCATTGGAACCATATAAACCCATACCTAGAACTCCTATTAAGAGAAAAATGGAACCTCCGGCAGTGCACAAAATAAACTTTGTAGCCGAGTACAGGCGTTTTTTTCCTCCCCACATGGATAAAAGTAAGTAAACAGGAATTAATTCTAATTCCCACATGATGAAAAAAAGTAAAAGGTCTCGAGAAGAAAATGATCCTATTTGGCCACTATACATTGCTAACATCAAGAAATAGAAAAATCGCGGATTTCGAGTAACTGGCCAAGCTGCTAAAGTAGCTAAAGTAGTGATAAATCCTGTCAGTAAAACGGGTCCTATGGAAAGTCCATCGGTTCCCAGTCTCCAGTGAAAATCAAAAAGATTGATCCATTTAGAATCCTCCTTCAATTGGGTTAATGGATCGTCCAATTGAAAATGATAACAAAAGACATAGGTCATTAGAAGGAGCTCTATTATACATATACATAGAGTATACCACCTATACGCCTTATTTCCCCTATGAGGGAAAAATACAATTGAAGAACCCGCGAATATGGGCAAAACAAGAAGTATTGTTAACCAAGGAAAATAACTCGTGATAAAGACAAGATAAAATTAGACCAGAAAACCCCGTGCTCGGGAGAAGAATAATATATTTTCTTTTCTCGAGTACGGGCTTTTGTCGGTAAAGAGGAATCAAATGATTCAAGTGGAGTTTTTTTTCACATATCAATAAGAAAGACCCATGCTGCGAGTTGTTTCATGCCATAAATAAACACGGACACTCAAAAAATCCGTTGGACAAGCGGATTCACATCTTTTACAACCTACACAATCTTCGGTTCTTGGCGCAGAAGCAATTTGCTTAGCTTTACATCCGTCCCAAGGTATCATTTCCAATACATCCGTGGGGCAAGCTCGAACACATTGGGTACATCCTATACATGTATCATAAATCTTTACTGAATGTGACATTGGGTCTATAAATTCCAGTTTTGAGCACAAAAGATTTTCGATCTGGTAAAATAAAATAAGAAAATGAAAGAAATCATATATTTTCTATTGTAGACACCAGACGAATCAATGATTTATCAAAATTTGAAGAATCAATAGATTTTCTAATCTGTTTATGAGAAAGGGCCAAGATACTTTGATTTCCATTTCAATAACCATGAAATATGAGTTTACGAATTCAATTCATGTTAAATTTATTTTCTTTCTATATATTAATATACATATAACATATACATATAAAAATATACATATAAAAAGATTCTAGTATACAGAATATAGAAATCTAATTAAGGTGATATATTATATATCAGATGAATACATTTGTTATTAGGTTAGTGATAGAATAGGTTAGTAACTATAAATCATAAATCTATATGAAAAAAGAGAAGAAAGAAAATAAAAAATAAAATAAGAATAATAGAATATTCTATTCTATAGAATTCTAATTCTATTAGATTCTATATTAGAATATTCTAAAAGTCTTATGTTTTGATTTATATGTGAAAATAGAATAATTATGACTAATTATTCAGCAAATTCGATTGATTGATACGAGTTGATTTTCTGTTACGATGGATCGACGAAACAATAGCTAGTCCAATAGCTGCTTCAGCAGCTGCAATGGCTATAACAAAGATTGAGAAAATTTCTCCTTTTAATTGCCGACTATCAAATATATCGGAAAATGCGACGAGATTTATATTCACCGAATTCAGTATAAGCTCAAGACACATAAGTGCTCTAACCATGCTTCGGCTTGTGATCAGTCCATAGATACCGATAGAAAATAAATAAACACTTATAAAAAGTATATGCTCTAACATCATTGATAAATTCCTCATCTATCTCGATTCATTTCAATATGAACGAACAAAAATTAAACCAATTCAGTTGACTAGAATAGAAGAATTAAAGAACAAAAGAAGATATTCACAGTAGATTTAAATAAAATAGATTAAATTTTCATTCTTTAATGAAAAAAAAAGAAGTTCTTATTATATTAGATTATTGACGAGCCATAGTAATTGCACCTATCAAAGAAACTAAAAGAATTATAGAAATGAGTTCAAAAGGAAGATAAAAATCTTTGGATAAATGAATCCCAATTTTTTGAACGTCACTTATTAAGTCCTGTTCTATAATCTGATTTGATCTTGTAGTCCGAAAAATTCCGGACCATGACGTATTTGGGATAGTAGTCACTAATGAAAAAAAAATACTTGTACAAACCAGTGAAGTGATCCTATCTCCAATGGTCCACAAATAGGAATCATTGGAATATTCTGAACCGTTCATGAACATCACAGCAAATAGAATTAATACATTTATGGCTCCCACATAAATAAGGAACTGCGCGGCAGCTACAAAATAGGAATTTAATGAAATATAGAATAAGGATATACAAACAAGAACCAATCCCAATGAAAAGGCAGAATCGATGGGATTGGTAAGTAATACTACTCCCAGACCTCCTAATATAAGAACTGATCCCAGAAATACTACAAGAATATCATGTATTGGCCCAGGTAAATCCATTATGAAATAAAAGATAAATAAATTAGTCGAAATATTTCATGACCTTACTAAGGGTCCAGGAAAGGAACTATTTTTTTATATGATACCTTCCTAATTGAATGAAAAAAAAATGAATATCATTAGATAGATAAAAGAAAGTTATTTGGCTAATCCTACTTACTTTTTACTTTATTCCAAGCCAAATCTTAGTAATTGGTAATCGTTCTTGAATCAAGCAAGGTTTTTTTTATTTTTTCATTTGATTTTTTGAATCCATAACTGTTTGAATTGTGTAATCTCCAATTATTGACATTGGTAACCGACCTAAAGAAATTTGATTATAATTTAATTCGTGACGATCATAAGTGGAAAGCTCATATTCTTCAGTCATCGATAAACAGTTTGTTGGACAATACTCGACACAGTTACCGCAAAATATACAGACACCAAAATCAATACTATAATGAAGCAATTGTTTTTTCTTAATATCTTTTTCAAATTTCCAATCAACAATGGGAAGGTCTATTGGACATACGCGAACACATACTTCACAAGCAATACATTTATCAAATTCAAAGTGGATTCGACCACGAAAACGCTCTGATGTGATTGATTTTTCATAAGGATATTTAATAGTTACAGGTAAACGATTTGTATGGGATAAGGTAATTATGAAACTTTGTCCGATGTACCTTGCGGCTCGTATTGTTTGTTTGCCATAATTCATGAACCCAGTAACCATAGGTAACATATTTTAGATATCCAATGAATAAAATTTATGTTTCTTTCTCTTGGTTTAGATAAGTTATGAATATAGAATATTCATTATTGTTTTCTCTTAATTTCTTCTTTTTATTTATATATTTCTAGTTTATAGTGAAACAAGTTGAAAAGAAGTTGTCAATAATAGATTACCTAGAGAAATAGGTAAAAGAAATTTCCATCCAAGATTTAATAATTGATCCATTCTCATCCTAGGTAAAGTCCATCTTGTTGTGATAGGAATGAACAGAAACAAATAAGCTTTAGCTAATGTAATAAAGATACTAATTGCTATTACAAAGACTCTAAACATTTTAGTTATTCCAAAAAGTTCAGTAAGAGATATGTACGGAATAGAAAAATTCCACCCACCTAAGTAAAGAACTGTTACAAATAATGAAGAAACTAATAGATTTAGGTAAGAAGCAAGATAAAAGAACCCGTATTTTATACCTGAATATTCGGTTTGATAACCTGCTACTAATTCCTCCTCTGCTTCTGGTAAATCAAAAGGTAATCTTTCACATTCTGCTAGAGAAGACATTAGAAAAACTAGAAACCCTATGGGCTGACGCCACAGATTCCATCCCCCAAAACCATATTTGGACTGTGCCTCAATTATATCAACTGTACTTGAACTGTTAGATAATTATAGTCGATGATAGCATCACTGCTCCCATCGCTATTCCAAAACCGTACATGAAACCTAAGCTTCATACGGCTCCTCTATGGCCACAAAGAAATGTAAGGTAAGGACTAGTTTAGTATTATTGCTCTCCTTGGACCTTAGGTAAATACAATGTAAAGAGAGTTTGGAGGTTAGAGAGTCCTCAATTCGACCAATAAGATTCTGTCTGCTAGAATAAGAAAAAGCACTTCTGAATTGATCTCATCCCTTATAATGTATAATTAAAATAATCAAAATTTATCTTTGTTCAGCAATAACTTAATCCTTCAATCAAATACTAGTTCTGTTCATAAATAGAAAGATTTGGGCATTAGTTAATGAATCATGATAAGAATTCCCATATGCATATGTATGAAGAAAAAAATATTTTCTTATTATTCCCGTTTTATTCTTTATTTCTTATATTATCGTATTGCATTCTATTTGTCTTGTTCCTGTTCTTCTTTCTTAAAACTAAAAAAAAAAGGAAAGAAAATAAAGGATTAATTCGTTCTTGATAGTCATTTATTTAATCAGCGAATAGTAGCATACTCTAGATCGGAATCGTGGGGAAGTACTGCTTGATCATTTCTACCAACTTCAAGCCCTTATTATGATTCATTTTATGCAAAGTTTTATGCAAAAATCCCTTTCTTGATTCTTGATACCTTACATTATTCCCATTACTCATCCTTTGCGTACTTTGGTGTTCCTAACTGCCCACTTCTTTTTGATTGATCCCTAGTATAGTTAGAAATACAGTTGATCTTTTGCATCCGCTTCAAGATATGACGACTAAGAAAATAATCTCAATCTTGGGGTAAACAACTTATGTTTACTTCAATTTTGTTCTTGTACCTAGGGAATGAGATTTTTATTGTTTTACTGCAAATTGAGGAGCAGTTTTGTTTCACTCATATAACTATCTGGTTTAACTCATCGAACTGAAATGTTAAAAAAGAAAGATTTTTTTCTTCTTTTATTTCATATTCATATTTCAATATTGAAATATATGAATTCTATATTCTATTTTATTGTATTTCAATTTATTTTTTCTCTCTTTTCTAGAAAAGAGAAGAGAGAAAAAAAGTTCATGTTCCAACGAATCACACGTAGAGATATTGCTAACACACATAGAGTTAATGGTATTTCATAACTAATCGATTGAGCTGTAGCTCGTAGACCGCCTGAAAAGGAATACTTATTATTTGATCCATATCCTGACATAAGAAGACCAATGGGGACAATACTTGAAAAGGCAATCCATAAAAAAACACCTATACTGAGATCAGCTAAAACAAGGCGATATCCAAAAGGAATTACTAAATAACTTAGTAGAATTGATATAAACCCTATAGAAGGTCCGACCCTAAATAAACGAATATTACTTCTAGATGGAAGAAGATCCTCCTTCAAAAGTAGTTTGGTACCATCCGCTAAAGCTTGAATAATTCCTAAAGGGCCAGCATATTCAGGCCCAATACGTTGTTGTATTGCTGCAGATATTTTTCTTTCTAACCACACAATGACTAATACCCCCATTGTGATTCCTAAGACAAGGGTTAAAATGGGGACAAAAATCCATATGAGTCCATAAACTTCTTTTAAGGATTCTAATCTATAACTATAAAAAGAATTAATAATTTGTACTTCCGTCGTCATATCAATTATCATTTCAACGATCAACTTCTCCCATAATGATATCTATACTACCTAGTATCGTCATGATATCAGCCAATTTCATTCTTTTAACTAGCTGGGGAAGAATTTGCAAATTGATGAAACCGGGTGGACGAATTTTCCATCTCCAGGGGAAAACACTATTATCTCCTATTAAATAAATTCCTAATTCTCCTTTTGGGGCCTCTACCCTTACATAAAGTTCTTGTTTTAACAATTCAAAATTGGGTGAAAGTTTTTTAGTAATAAATCTATATTCAAAATTATTCCATTCGGAATTCTTTGTCCTATGAAAACGCCGGTTTTCTAAATTCTCATAAGGTCCTCCAGGAATTCCTTCTAGAGCCTGTTGAATTATTTTTATGGATTCTTGCATTTCACCGATTCTTACTAAATAACGAGCTAATGTATCGCCTTCTTTTTGCCATTTAACTTCCCAATCAAATTTATTGTAACACTCATAGCGATCAACTTTACGAAGATCCCATTGGATTCCAGAAGCTCGTAACATCGGTCCTGATAAACCCCAATTTATTGTTTCCTCCCCACCAATAATGCCCACTCCTTCAACTCGTTCCAAAAAAATGGGATTTCGCGTAATGAGTTTTTGATACTCAACAACTTCTGTTAAAAAAGAATCACAGAAATCAAAACATTTATCTATCCAGCCATAAGGTAAATCCGCAGCTACTCCTCCGATGCGGAAATAATTATGCATCATCCGCATACCTGTGGCGGCTTCGAATAGATCATATATTAATTCCCTCTCTCTTAAAATATAGAAAAAGGGAGTCTGTGCACCGATATCGGCCATAAAAGGACCAAGCCATAACAAATGGGAGGCTATACGGCTCAGTTCCAGCATAATAACTCTGATATAACTGGCCCTTTTAGGCACTTGAACACTTTCCAATCGTTCTGGTGCATTTACTGTTATTGCTTCTGTGAACATAGTAGCTAAATAATCCCAACGTGTTACATAAGGCAAATATTGTATAATTGTTCGGTTCTCCGCTATTTTTTCCATCCCTCTGTGTAAATAGCCTAATATAGGTTCACAGTCAATAACATCTTCACCATCCAGAGTAACGATCAGCCGAAGAACACCATGCATCGATGGGTGGTGAGGGCCCATATTAACTATTATAAAATTTTTTCTTGTAACCGGTACAGTCATATCTTTTTCCTTAAATCATTATTTTATGAATTTCTTAAAATGTAAAATCTAAAAAAAAAAAAGAATAACTGAACTAATAAAAAAATAATTAAAAAAGAACAAGGATAAATAATAAGAAAATAAGAAGAAACTCAAAGAAGAAATTCAAAATTAATTAACGAGTTTTTGGTTCCCGAATATCTAACTGATCCATTAATTTCTTATAACGCACTTTATTTTTCTTTGACAAATAAGTCAATAATCGTTGACGTTTTCCCAGAATTATTCGCAGACCCCTTTGCGATAAAAAATCTATTTTGTGCAATTCTAAATGCGAAGTAAGTCTCCGTATCTTACTGGTGAAATGGAATACTTGAAATTCAACAGACCCACTATTTTCTTTTTTTTCTTCTTGTGTAATAACTGAGATGAATGAATCTTTGATCATAAATTTAAATTTCTATCTTTCTTTTCTGTGAATTTTACCAATCAAGAAAAATAATAATATTTATTATACCAGTTGTTTTCATCTAGTATACATCAAAATTGGATTTCATTCATATACTACTTTGGTTTTTTATTTATGTGGTTTATGTTTTTATGTTTTGTATATTTGGATTAAAGATACAAAACATATATGTATTCACGAAAGAGAACAATTTCTTTTTTTACTTCAAAGAATTCCGCTCTTCCTAGTGAAAATTGATACACTATGAAATCAGCATCATGTATTAGAATATTACACAGTGTATATGTTTTGGCTTTCATCTACCAAATATGTTACATGATATGTAGGAAATCCACTAGAAATTTTTTTCATTTTTCATTGGAATTGAATTCATTCTGAATTGTGAATACATATGTATTCTTGACATACTGAAACGACTGCTGTTATTGGTATCAAACCAATAGCGATTCATACAAGCTACATCTTCTAATCGATAATTGGGCCAAAGAAACAATTTGAATTTAATGAAATTTTTTCTATCTGTATTAATATGTTTGTCCTCATTCAAAAATCGTCCACAGTTTCTTATTTTGTTTTCATTGCAAAATCTTGGATTTTTATCCACAACATTAAAATTCTGGGAATTGAAACAAATTCGAATTCGAAATTCTCTACGACGTCTGGGAGATAGAATATTTTCAGGAACAAGTAAATCATAATGATTTTTGTCTACACTCAAAAATATGTTGCTGTGTCGTGAAATGGGTTTTTCAAAACCCCTTTTCTCCATATATCTTTTTTTTGTGTATTTTTTATTTGTTTGGTGCTTCTTATTATCGACCAATGAGATATCCATAGTTTGATATATAATAAATCTTTCGTCCCTTCGTATAGATAGACAAATTGGTTCAATAATAAATATTCCCTTTCTCATCAATTCTGCAAGAACTAGGTCCTTTTGAATCAGCATTTCGTTTAGATCTATTTCACCTCTTTGAATCGAAAATATAGCAATTTCCTTTGGATTTATCAGTCTAAGTAGGAGACAATATACCCTGATATTTTTCATTATTTTATTATTTAAGAGATCAGCCCATCTTAGTTGAAAAAGGAAATATTTTTTCAAAAATAAATCTAGTTCCATTTCATTCTTGCTCTTATATTGATATTGTTTTTTTTTTATTTCTAATCTTGCATAATCTTCTTCAACATCTTTTTTATTTTTTTGTTTTAGTAGATTCCATACAAGATTCCTTTGGACCTGTTGTTCGTTTTCTTCCTGCTTGAAATTTCCTAATTCAAGATCTTTTCTTTTATTAGATGATTTTTTTTGATTTACATTAATGTTTTTACTTTTTTCATTTCTAGAAAAAGAAAAAAATAGTGATTTGATTGGGATGATCCAAGGTTGAATTTTATATACATCAAAAAGTAGCACAAATTCTGGGAAGAACCAAGTTTCTAGATTGGATATAGTATCATGATTTGATGCGGTATCATATAACCTTTCTTTATTCATTCCCATGCAATCAAAAAAGTTTCTTTTTTGATTGCATGGTTTGATCTCTTGATAAATTGTAGGATAAAAAAGATCTTTTTTTTCCATTTTTTTTAAATTCTTAATTTCAGTCTTAGTATTTTTTTGAATCTTGATGCCATCGGTCCAGATATCAATATTCTTTAGAAAACAAAGATGAAGAATTCTACAATCAAAATATCTTCTATCCAAATCTATATTCCTATCATTTGTGTTCCTATCAATAAGATATCCTTTTTCTAGATAATCATTACTAGGTATACTTACCAATACATAAAATGATTCAGGTTTCGATGTATTGAAATGATATGGAATTTCTTGGTCCCCATTTCTTTCTAATGTTGATCCAGAAATGTATAAATTAGAGAGGCTTATGTATTTATATGATAAAAGATCATATCTGTAATGTTTTTTCCATTTGTCTTTTTGACTCATAAAGGAATTTACTGCATAGTCATTTTTATTCATGGAATAAATGAATTGGTATTTTTTATATAAATCCAATTGGTTTGATTCCTTGTTTTGAATCATACAATCTTTATTGATTCTATTTCGCAATTCTTTAGGTACTAATCGAGACCTTTTTTTTTGAGATAAATCATATTGATAATGCCCTTTTAACCAGTTTTTCCATTCGTTCACTACATACGTATGAATTTTATTATGTCTTGATTTGAAATTAAATATTCCGTGTATCATAAAATAGTCTTTGAAATTATCCTTAAAAAAAGGATAGCTCCCTTCATATTGAAGTACAGGTCTCAAATGATACTTATTAAGTAATTGGTTTTGTGATATTTTGTAAAAAACATATGCTTGGGACAGGGAAGATAAGTTCCAATAAGTCTTGGAATTTTGATTGATATTAGTAGTATTATCAGTATTTGAAAACAATTTTTTTATAGTCAAAATAAAATTCATTGTATTTTGATTTGTTTCATCAATTCCTTCTTGTTCTTTATTTATTTCATTGTTGTAAATAGATTTATTAAAGATCTTTTTTGTCGATTCAAAGAAAAGTTGTGCATTTATCTTAGAAATGGTAATGGTACATAGCAAAATATCTATGTATATTTTTTCAATGAATGATTTGATAAAGTAGTGTGATTTACGCATTAATCGGATATTTTTCCTTTTTAATATTTTCCAAATATGTTTCTGTGATCCCGATCTTTTATTATCATAAATTAGAACTATTTCTTTTTTTTTCTTGTCTTTTGCGGTTCGTTCAATTTTATTCCTTATTTTGATTGTCTTATCAGAAAGATCTTTCATTCTTCTTTCTATTAGTGAATAATTTAACCAATTCATCGTTCGATTGAGAACTGACGATTCGCGAAGAATCTTATTATTTCTTTTGAAATCTTTTTTATTTTCGTTCGGTTCATATACTTTTTCCTTCCTCAATTCAAATAAGAAATTTGGATTTACTTTCTCCAGTTTTTTCATTATTAGTTTGATAACTCGAACTATTTTGATGACTCCTTCTGTTTCTTCTTTTCTAACTTTTAGAAAGGGTTTTCTTTTTTTATTTAAAGATTTTAGAACTTGTAAAAATCCCTTTTTCACTTTTTTTTTTCTTTTTTGAAGTTCTTTATAAATAGGTTCAAAAAAAAAAGGTCGTTTTCGGCGAGAACCAAAGGGAAGTTCCGCTTCCCTTCCCCAGACTGTTAAAAAACAAAAATTTGTTTTTTTCTCTTTTTTTTTCATTAGATTTCTATGATGAGATCGTGCCTTAGATTTTCTCCAAGGTTTTAGACAAAAAGGATATAGAATTTTTATCTGAATACCATCTATTAACCAACCTTGGGGAAACTCTTTTTCTGATAATTGAACACCATTATAGGTGCATTTAATATGCATTTCTCTATTCCATTCCTTAAAATCCTCGTCCCACTCGGGAACTTGGAATAAGAACATAC